TTGATATTGACAAAATGAGTCATTTTCATAAAGGATCTCCTCCTATTTTTTACATTCCCACCCATTGGACCCATTGGATCTCTTTTTTTCGAAAAAAAGGAAGCCCTCTCATTATTATTCATTGTGGATAAAAGAAGATCTTTGTGAATTACTTTCCTTCCTTCTTTACCCCATATGGCTATTGAATAGAACGAGCTATTTTTTTTTCCACTGAAATTTTGAAAATAAACGTTTAAATGCCCTTCAAAGGTAAGTAAATAGATCCGAAACATATAAAATGCAGTTAATCCTGCTGTGGAACAAGCTATGATCGCGAAAATAGGTGAATACAACCAACTATCGTTAAGAATTTCGTCTTTTGACCAAAAACAAGCAAGAGGTGGAATACCACAAAGAGAAAGTGTACCTAACAAAAAAGCAGTTTTTGTAATTGGCACATATTTTTGGAAACCCCCCATAAGAGCCATATTCTGACTTTTCTCTGGAGAATATCCAAGAATTCTTTCCATTGAATGAATAATGGATCCAGAACCTAAAAATAATAATGCTTTCGAATAGGCATGAGTGATCAAATGAAATAAAGCAGCTTGATAAGACCCCATACCTAAAGCTAACATAATATAACCCAATTGCGACATTGTAGAATAAGCTAAACTTCTCTTAATGTCTATTTGAGCCAGAGCCAAAGTAGCTCCTAATAGTACTGTTATTATACCTATCAAAGAAATGAGATTCATTACGTAAGGTATAACTGCGAAAAGAGGCAGCAGCCGGGCTACAAGAAAAATGCCCGCTGCTACCATAGTAGCAGCATGTATAAGAGCCGAAATCGGAGTGGGTCCTTCCATGGCATCAGGTAACCATACATGAAGTGGGAATTGTGCCGATTTCGCAATTGCACCGAGGAATAATAGGGCGGCACACAGAGTCAGAAATAAAGAATTTATCCCATGATTCTCAATCAAGTTATTGACTATTTTGAACAAATCTCGAAATTCGAAACTACCCGTTATCCAATAAAGACCTAAGGTTCCTAATAATAAACCAAAATCCCCCACACGATTAGTTACAAATGCTTTTTGACAAGCATTTGCCGCAATTGGTCGCGTGAACCAAAAACCTATTAATAGATAGGAACACATTCCAACTAATTCCCAAAAAATATAAATTTGTATCAAATTAGAACTAGTAACTAATCCCAACATGGAAGCATTGGAAAAACTCATAGAAGCAAAAAATCTCAAATATCCTTGATCATGAGACAGATAATTGTCACTATAAATAAGAACCATGATTCCAACAGTAGTAATTAATATTGACATAATAGAAGTCAGTGGATCGATCAAGTCGCCAAACTCTAAGGAAAAATCATGATGGATGGTCCAAGACCATACATATTGATAAATAGAACTCCCGTTTATTTGCTGAATAGCCAGGTTGGCCGAAAAAAGCATAACTATACTTAGTAATAAAACACTAGGAAAAGTCCACATGCGACGCAGATTTTTTGTTGCCGTCGGAACAAGAAGAAGTCCCACTCCTATTGCGAAAGGCACTGGAAGCGGAACGAAAGGTATGATCCATGCATATTGATATGTATGTTCCATAATAAAATCAACGTTTTTTCTATTCTTATTAATTGAATTGTTTCCGATTCACCAGCTCTTATCTCTTTCGGAAGGAACAATCAAATACAAAAATCAAAATAGGAAAGAACTCAAATAGAATTTTCCATTTTCAATCATTCCATTAATTCTTAGACGAATTTCGATTCATAGAGCAAGTAAAAAGAATTCTCGTACTTGATTCTGATATGGGTCATAGGATCCATCAATAACTCGACCCAATCAAAAGAAGACCTTGGTATTAGTGGTCTTAGTTGATTCGGGAGAATTCACTAATTCTGATTGATAAGCGGCCTAGGCTTCCAGGAAACTCTAGGATCACTTCACTAACTATCACTGCGCTTCGAATTGAAAGATGAGAATTTGGCGATAGCATGAAAGCTATCTTGTGGATTGCCTGTGACTTATTTTTAGTCTATATTGGTGATAGCGCAATAGTTCCACAATTTACTTTTCATCGAAAAGGTAGTGGATTGCTTTCGATCGTGTCTATAACAAATAAAAGTCAAACGTGCAATATCGAGACTCTATTCTATCTCCTATAAGGTTTCAAGAATCCAAATGAAAAAAGACAAATGGAGGTTCTTTTGATGTTCAAATTGTTTCGACTAGCTATTCGAGTTCGTGTATTTTGTATTTTCTGCTATAGGGTTTGGATCGAAAAATACCAGACTTTCAGGTTCCAAAAATGTTTCTCTCAGTTTCTGAGAGGAGCCGGGATCATTTTGGGGTGGGGAAGTGCTGTTACTGTACTTTTCTGGGTGGGTCGGGGTTTTCGCTTCCCGAAAGCTTCTTTAAATCCGCGGCGGTCTTTCGCAACTGTTTGGTTTCAGAATCTTGCTAGGGAAATTGAACAGGTGGATGTGGAAATTGAAAGAAAACGGGTGCAGGCGGCAGAAGAAGGGTTACTTTTAAGCGAATCACTTCGCCGGGTAAAAACCGGCAATAACCTGGTAAGAGAACAACTTCCCGTGGTCGAGGAGGGAGAGGATTTGAACAATCTCAACCTCCTGAATTCATGCCTAAACCGAGAGGCCGATCGTGCAAGAGAATTGTACGAATCCATGTCTGGCTTACTCCTGGAAATGACCTTTTTAAACGAAAAAAGGGCCCGATTAGTCGAGGCTCAGCAGCCAGATCTTTCTATTCGAAATCGGCCCTTCCATCAAATTCCCTGGATTAAGTTGAGCCAAGGATCGCTCACCGTGCAGCGCCATTCCAACGTAATCACTCGCTCCGCAAGGACGATTACTGCGGGGGAGGGCTCGAGCTCTCCGGGAACCTCTGATCGGTCTTAGAGTCAGACCGAGATCCTTAGGATCCCCCTCGATTCTTTCCGATCTAGGTGGATTCTCTAGGTAAGGCACAAGTCTTTTTTTGATTGTTGTTGGTTGAAACGTTCAAACTGGACTCTTGGCAATAGTGGATTGACTCGTTATAATTGGATTGTGGATAAATGGATCTATTTATCCACGATCCGGAAGTTTGATTTTTACTTGACTTCATGGAAATGATGTGTTCCTTGGATTCGCTAGAGAAAAAATAACATGATGGTTTACGTATCATTAACCATTTCTCGAAAATTTTCTAGCTCAGGAGGTACACCTATGAACATCAAGCGTTTTTTCACGAAAATTTTCTCTTCTCAGTTGATCAAAGCGGCGGGAAACTCTTTCTGGTACGCTGTCTGTGGGACCGTCGTCATGATCTGTGGGATTACTTTAGGTTTTAGCTTCCCGAAAGCTTCGTCGAATCCGCCGCGCCCACCAGCGGATGTTCGGGATCTTCCGACTGAAATGGAAGAAGATAGTCAAAGTGAAACGGCAATGAAGTCGGGGGAGATGGAGCAGACTGCCGAGAAGAGTTCACCGACGGTGCTGGAGTCGGGGGAGATGGAGCAGACTGCCGAGAAGAGTTCACCGACGGTGCTGGAGTCGGGGGAGATGGAGCAGACTGCCAAGGAGAGTTCACCGACGGTGCTGGAACTAAAAGGAAAAACTGCCGAATTGGCAGAAAAAAAGTGGAGGTTCACAGCAAGCTCGAACCGGGTACTAAGCCTATCTATCCTCCGAAACAAACACAAAAAAAAGTCCTCGGGCGAGGATATTATTCGAAGAGTGGAGGCCCGTTTGATCAACGCGAAAAAGCGCCAGGAAGAATTGGAGCAATCGATTTGCGTCTTACTCCAAGCAAGAGATTTGGGTCTTGGAAAAAGAGAAGGCCGAGGTAGTCGAGAGGTCCCAGAAGGCTGCTGCTATTCGAAATGCGCCCCTGCGTCAAATTCCCGGGGTTAAGTTGAGCCAAAGGTCGATCACCCTGCGGCTCCACAAGGAAGGCGCGCCTTCCGGTTCAGTAAACTTACTCACTGGAGAATCCAGCGCTGCGGGGCAGGACGATAGCTCCCCGGCGACCCCGGACAAGTCTTAAAAAAGAGTAAGGCCGAGACCCTTCCGGCTTATTCTTTCTTTTTTTCTTTGGCCATCCACTACAATCCCATATTCTATTTATATAATTATATAAAATATATACAAAATAACAACAAAAATCTCTTTTGATCTGAGACAGATAGAAAAATAGAAAAAAAAAATAAATTTCAATCACACACAGGATCCATAAAATTCGAAATTATGGGATTACCTTTCCACCGGGTTATGATATTTCACCCTTAATATCATTAACCATTCCTTTCAAATTAGGAGCTTCGGCTCAGGAGTGAAAAAAAAATGTTCCACAACTTCTTCCAAACTATGTTCTCTCTCTTTCTGAAAGAGACTCAACCTTGCGGATTTTTATGGGGGGCTTTCTGGTGCCTGCTGCATTTCTGGGCGGGGAATTGGGGTTTTAGCTTCCCTAGAGCTTCTTCGAATCCGCCGCGGCCCGCAGCAGATGTTCGGGATCTTCCGACTGAACTGGAAGAGGATGAAGTAGAAAAAAGTGAAACGGCAATGGAGGCGGGGGAAGTGGAACAGACTGCAGAGGAGAGTGACCGGGAGGTGCTCGATCTGGAACTAAAAAACAAAACTGTCCTATTGACAGAAAAACAATTAGAATTCTCAGAAAGCACTAACCGGATACTAGAAATATCTAACCTCCTAGACCAAGGAATTCCCTTGCCCGAGGGCGCTCGAAGAATGTATGCCGCTTTGACCAACGAGAACAACCGCCTAGAAGAATTGGAGGAATCGATTTACGTCTTACTAGACGAGATTTCCGTCTTAGAAAAGGAGAAGTCCGAGTTAGTCGAGAGGGCCCAGAAGGCTGCTGCTATTCGAAATGAGCCCCTCCGCAGGAGCAGTCCAATTCCCGGGGTTAAGTTGAGCCAAAGGTCGATAACCCTGCGGCTCCACAAGGAAGCCCCAAAAGGCGCGCCTTCAGGTTCAGGAGAACAACTCACTGCGCCAGGAGAAGGAGAATCCATCGCTGCGGGGCAGGACGATAGCTCCCCGGCGACCCCGGACGAGCTATAGTGGAACTAAGTATTTCGGTGGAATTCGAAAACCTCTCTTACGATATAGATTCGAATGAGGGTTCGGATAGAAAGGTACCAATCAGTACGAATTCTTCTTTCTTCGGATATTGTATGTTGTAAAAAAGGTTCCCCTAAAAAAGAACCTATCCCATTTTTTACCTAGGAATATTCTATGCGAGGCACGCGTATCTCTATTGTATGTTATCAAGGAAGTATCATCTAGGGAATAAATAGAATAGAATAAAGAATAAAATAAAAAGAATAATCCGAACAATACATGTCTTTCACATCCAACTCTAAACAATGAGTAACCTCTTTATTTTTGAATGGCGGTTCCAAAGAAACGTACTTCTCTGTCAAAAAAGCGTATTCGTAAAAATATTTGGAAAAGAAAGGGGTATTGGGCAGCGAGAAAAGCATTTTCATTAGCGAAATCGCTTTCTACCGGGAATTCAAAAAGTTTTTTGTACGACAAAAAAAGAACCAAGTCTTGGAAGAATCTGAATCAATATGACTCCCTGAATTGTCATTTCTAAAATGAAGGATTCCCATTAACTCATATTTTTCTTTTCAACGGATCAATACGAGACGGGACTGGTTATTGCGGTATGCAGAATAAGAAGTCCTCTGCTTACTGTATTCTCCATTTTTTGACGAAGTAGTGAAGGACAAGATACAAAGTTTTCGCTTTCTTTTTAGTAGGTTTTTCTAATTTGTGAGATGGGGGTTGTCATTTTCCTCATCGATTCACTTTTCATAATACACTAACTAAAAGAAAAGTCTTCTTTTTCCTTTAGTAAGGATTTTTTTGGATTATGTATTCCTAATATGTAGTCCAAATTAAGGGTCCTATATTTGGGCTGTGGAATCCATCAAGATCTATATCTATATATAGATCTTGAGAGCTTTCTTTTCTTTAGAAATATAGAATCTTTTTTTTTTTGAAGTACGCTAAAATTCCGATAAAGATTGAAACCTTTTAGTTCTATGCCTGGATAGAGGACAGAACTATCTAATTCCAACTGCTGCATTTCCAGTCCAGGCGAAGTGAAACCAACGGAAAGCCCTTTGTGAAAGTGAAACCTAACACCCTCCGATCCCACAATACTAATGATTGTTGAACGTTCAATTAGTAATTTGAACGAGTGTTTTTTCATTGATTGTCAGATTCCCTAAAAAAGATTTGATTGAATTGACTCCTTCGAATCTCGACGATTGAATATGGATGGGCTATTATGTTTTCGAGTAAGCCGCTATGGTGAAATCGGTAGACACGCTGCTCTTAGGAAGCAGTGCTAGAGCATCTCGGTTCGAGTCCGAGTGGCGGCATCTTCTAAAAGAGATACAATAAATCCTATAATGAATGGAATTCCTCATTTCCAGTCCAGTGTTGAAGGATCCCCCTTTTATTTTTTATTTTAGGATTTTTTTATGATATTCTCGACTTTAGAACATATATTCACTCACATTTCTTTTTCGATCGTTTCAATTGTAATTACGATTTATTTACTAACCTTATTATTAGTCTATGAAACACTAGGACTCTATAATTCGTCAGAAAAAGGCATGATAGCTACCTTTTTCTGTATAACAGGATTGTTAGTTACTCGTTGGATTTCTTCGGGACATTTCCCCTTAAGTGATTTATATGAATCATTAATGTTTCTTTCGTGGGGTTTTTCCATTATTCATATGGTTCCACATTTTAGGAACCAAAAAACCCATTTAAGCGCAATAACCGCGCCAAGTACTATTTTGACTCAAGGCTTTGTTACTTCAGGTCTTTTAGCGGAAATGCATCAATCCACAATATTAGTACCTGCTCTCCAATCTCAGTGGTTAATGATGCACGTAAGTATGATGGTATTGAGCTATGCAGCTCTTTTATGCGGCTCGTTATTCTCAGTAGCACTTCTAGTCATTACATTTCGAACACGCATAGATATTTTTGGCAAAAGAAATCATTTATTAACAGGGTCATTTGTTTTTGATGAGATCCAATACGCAAATGAAAGAGGCAGTGTTTTACGAAACACTTTTTTTCTTTCATTTAGAAATTATCACATGTATCAGTTGATTCAGCAATTGGATCGTTGGAGTTATCGTGTCATTAGTCTAGGGTTTCTCTTTTTAACCATAGGTATTCTTTCGGGCGCGGTATGGGCTAATGAGGCATGGGGGTCATATTGGAATTGGGACCCCAAGGAAACTTGGGCATTTATTACTTGGACCCTATTTGCAATTTATTTACATATGAGAACAAATCCAAATTTGCAAGGCACAAATTCCGCAATTGTGGCTTCTCTTGGATTTCTTATAATTTGGATATGTTATTTTGGGGTCAATCTATTAGGAATAGGATTACATAGTTATGGCTCATTCACATTAACATCGAATTGAAGAAGCGACCCAATCCATAGGAACATCGTCTGAAGTTTGTGTGAGTTTTTGAGAACTATTTGAATCACTACTGGATTCAAATGGTTCTCAAAAACTACAAACGTATCTGATTCGAATGGACTTCATTTTCTTTTTCCTTAAGAGAAGGAAAAAGAAGACTTATTTTTTGTTCATTGTCCAGCGAATGGTTTTTGAAATCATAGCATTATTTTCTATCTTATTCATGAAAACTATAAAACTATCTTATCTATAAAAGTAATTTGATAGGATAGCTTCTACCTTGTCAACGGATAGTGAGAGAAGGAAATCCGGATAAATACCAATCCCTATTACGGGTAGAAAGATACAGATCGAAACAAAAAGTTCTCGTGGTCCAGAATCCAAAAAAGAAGAGTTTGGGGCAGGAAATTGCTTGTATCCATAGAACATCTGGCGTGACATAGATAATAAATAAATAGGAGTTAATATCATTCCAATTGCCATTACAAAAGTAATGAGTATTTTTGGCATTAAAAGATATTTTGGACTGGTAATTATTCCAAAAAAGACTACCAATTCGGCAACAAAACCACTCATTCCCGGCAATGCAAGAGAAGCTATCGAGAAGCTACTGAACATTGTAAATATTTTAGGCATTGGGATAGCTATTCCGCCCATTTCATCGAGATAAACAAGACGTATTCTATCGTAACTCGTTCCTGCCAAGAAAAAAAGAGCAGCACCAATAAATCCGTGAGAAATGATTTGTAAAATGGCTCCATTCAGTCCTGTATCGGTTATAGAACCAATTCCTATAATTGTAAAACCCATATGAGATACAGAAGAATAGGCTATTCGCTTTTTTAAATTGCGTTGGCCGGGAGATGTTGAAGCTGCATAGATTATTTGAACTGTACCTATTATCATCAACCATGGAGAAAATATAGAATGAGCGTGGGGTAAGAATTCCATATTGATCCGAACCAATCCATACGCTCCCATTTTTAATAGGATTCCGGCTAGAAGCATACACGTACTGTAATGTGCCTCCCCGTGGGTATCTGGTAACCATGTATGTAGGGGTATAATCGGTGATTTGACAGCATAAGTAATAAGAAATCCAAAATAGAATATTATTTCCAATGCCACCGGATACGATTGATTCGCTGAGGTTTCAAAATGTAAGGTTGGTTCGTTGGAACCATAGAAACCCATGCCCAGAACTCCCATTAATAGAAAAACAGAACCCCCCGCAGTGTACAAAAGAAACTTTGTAGCTGCGTACAAACGTTTCTTTCCTCCCCACATGGATAGAAGTAGGTAAACTGGAATTAATTCTAACTCCCACATGATAAAAAAAAGTAAAAGATCTCGAGAAGAAAATGATCCTATTTGGCCGCTGTACATTGCTAACATCAGGAAATGGAACAATCGTGAATCCCGAGTCACTGGCCGAGCCGCTAAAGTCGCTAAAGTAGTGATGAATCCCGTCAGTAAAACGGGTCCTATGGAAATTCCATCGATTCCGAGTCTCCAGTGAAAATCCAAAAAATGGATCCATCTAGAATCCTGTTCTAATTGGATTAATGGATCGTCAAATTGGAAATGATAACAGAATGCATAGGTCGTTAGAAGTAGTTCTATGGTGCATATAGAGAGAGTATACCACCTAATCATCTTATTTCCCCTATGAGGAAAAAAGAAAATGGAAGAACCCGCGGATATCGGCAAAATCACAATTATTGTTAACCAAGGAAAAGAATTCGTGGTAAAGACAAGATACACTTTGACCAAAAAACCCGTGCTCGAAATCATCTTTTTGATCGAGTACGGGTTTTTGTCGGTAAGGAGAAAAAAATGGGTTCAAGTAGAGTTTTCTAGAACGTATCAATAAGCTAGTCCCATGCTTCGCGTTGTCTCATGCCATAAATAAACCCGGACACTCAAAAAATCTGTTGGACAAGCGGATTCACACCTCTTACAACCTACACAGTCTTCTGTTCTTGGGGCAGAAGCAATTTGCTTAGCTTTACATCCGTCCCAAGGTATCATTTCTAATACATCTGTGGGGCAGGCTCGCACACATTGAGTACACCCTATACATGTATCATAAATCTTTACTGAATGTGACATGGTATCTATCCACTTTTTGAACGTCATAAATTTTCGATCTAGTAAAATCATAAAGGAATCATATATGGTAGACACCAGACGAATCGAGGGTTTACCAGAATCGATTTCGAATCAATCTACTTCTGGATCTGCTCATGATACCGGTCCAAGATACTTTGATTTATTACGTTTTAGCAAACATGGCCTATGTTTGTTTCTAGCGTACATACCAATTGGAATTGGTGAATATTCTATTCGGTATTTATATGATTACCGCTATTTATTCAGCAAGTTCGATTGATTGATACGAGTGGATTTTCTGTTACGATGAATTGACGAAACAATAGCAGGTCCAATAGCGGCTTCAGCGCCTGCAATAGCTATCACAAAAATCGCGAAAATGTCTCCTTTTAATTGGCGACTATCAAATAAATCAGAAAATGTTACGAAATTCATATTAACCGCATTCAGTATAAGCTCAAGACACATAAGTGCTCTAACCATATTTCGACTTGTGATCAATCCATAAATACCGATAGAAAATAAAGAGGCACTCAAAAAAAGTGCATGTTCAAGCATCATTGACCAACCCCTCATCCATATGGATTTATTTGCTTTCAATAGGAACAAAAACTCCACCTTAATCCATTTTATTGACTAGAATCTCACAAGTGCAGAACAAAGGAAGGTATTGGTACTAGAATAGATTGAACTAAAACCATTTCCATTTTATACATGAAAAATAGAAAAATGGAATTGAAGTGAAGGAAAATGGGTGTGATAGTGATAAGAAGGAAGTCTTTCTTTTTTTGAGAGGACAGAACTCTTTGATTCGAAGTCTTTCTTTTTATTACTGACGGGCCATAACAATTGCACCTATCAAGGCAACTAAAAGAATTATAGAAATGAGTTCAAAGGGAAGAAAAAAATCTGTTGATAAATGAGTCCCAATTTGTTGACCATTATTTAAAAAATCCTGCTCTAAAATCTGGTTTGATCTTGTAGTCCAAATAATACCGTACCATGAAGTATCTGGGACAGTAGTAATTAGTGAAACAAAAAGACTTGTACAAACCAGGGAAGTTACTCCTTCTCCAACGGTCCAAAGACCGAAATCGTTGTAATATTCTGAGTCATTCATGAACATTACAGCGAATACGATTAACACATTTATGGCCCCCACGTAAATAAGGAGCTGTGCAGCAGCTACAAAATGGGAATTCGATGGAATATGGAATAAAGATATACAACCAAGAACTGACCCCAAGGAAAAGGCAGAAAAAATTGGATTGGTAAGTAATACCACTCCCAGACCTCCGAATAGAAGAACCGATCCCAAAAATACTAAAAGAAAATCATGTATTGGTCCAGTTAAATCCATTATATGTCAAATAATAGAGAAATAAGCTTAAATGTTTCATGATCTTTTTGATCAGACCGGGAAAAAATAGGTTACCCGACTCTGTTTAAGATATACTCCTAGTGGAATCCAATCCTAGATGGGGTGGGAGTTGATATAGAAATTATATATACTTATAAATATTATTATATATTTTTATAATAAAGAGATGTAGATTTCGAAAAAATCACGGATAATGGATGTTTGCAAGACACGATCACGATTCTGAGCAATGAATCTGCAATCAATAGCTAGGACTTTTACTTATTCGCCGAGCAAAATGAAAGATTTGCTCCTTTAATATTTAAAAATAGTAATAATATAAAATATATAGTAATTGGAAATTGGAGTAATTGGTAATTGAATCAAGCGGTTTACCTATTTTTTATTTGATTTGAGTCGAATTCATAATGGTTCGAATTACGGAATCTCCAATTACTGACATTGGTAACCGACCCAAGGCAATTTGATTATAATTCAATTCGTGACGATTATAAGTAGAAAGTTCATATTCTTCAGTCATTGATAAACAATTTGTTGGACAATACTCGACACAATTCCCACAAAATATACATATTCCGAAATCAATACTATAATTAAGTAATCGTTTCTTTCGAATATCCCGTTCCAATCTCCAATCAACAATGGGTAGATCTATAGGACATACACGCACACATACTTCACAAGCAATGCATTTATCAAATTCAAAGTGGATTCGCCCGCGGAAACGCTCTGATGGAATCCATTTTTGATAGGGATAATGAATAGTTACAGGTAAACGACTCGTGTGAGATAAGGTAATCATGAAACTTTGGCCGATATACCTGGCAGCTCTTACGGTTTGGTGACCATAATTCATGAACCCAGTTACCATAGGAAGCATATCGTGAATCTCTATGAATAATTGAAATTTTCTTTCTCTTGTTCGAGAGAAGTTATGAATCTAGAAGACAATGAATGTCTTATGCCTTTACAGCGAAAGGAGTTGGGAAGAAGTTGTTAATAATAGATTACCGAGAGAAATAGGTAAAAGAAATTTCCACCCAAGATTTAATAGTTGGTCCATTCTCATCCTAGGCAAAGTCCATCTTGTTGTGATAGAAATGAACAGGAACAAATAAGCTTTCGCTAATGTAATAAAAAGACCAATTGTTGTTCCAAAGATTCCCTCCAGTTCATTTATTCCGAAAAAATCAGGAATCAATAGGAACGGAATAGAGAGATTCCAACCGCCCAAGTAAAGAACTGTTACAAATAATGAAGAGACTAGTAAATTTAGATAGGAAGCAACGTAAAATAAACCAAATTTGATACCCGAATATTCCGTTTGATAACCTGCTACTAATTCTTCCTCTGCTTCTGGTAAATCAAAGGGTAATCTCTCACATTCGGCTAGAGAAGAAATTAGAAAAACCGTAAATCCTATAGGTTGACGCCACAGATTCCAACCCCAAAAACCATATTTCGACTGTGCCTCAACTATATCAACTGTACTTGAACTGTTAGATAATCATAGTCGGCGATAACATCACTGCTGCCATCGCTATTGCAGAACCGTACATGAGACTTTCACCTCATACGGCTCCTCGGTGGTCGTCATAAAAAAATCTAAGGACGGATTCGTTATTATCTCGATATGTTAGTTGAGTAGAAAAAGTAAAGATGTCCCACATTAGACCAATGCAATTCTGTCTGCTATAATAACAAAAAGGTGCGTCTGAATTGATCTCACCCTTTCCATTTCTTTCGATTTTTAATGTATATTTCTAATTTCAAAAATAAAATTTCTCTTCATTCAGTAATAACTTAATCCTTCAATAAAATACTCATTGTCATTCTATCAATAGCTTTTTCGACCTTTTTCGATTACGAAAAAGGATTAGGCAGTACATTAGTTCATGAATCATGATAAGAATTGTATCTGGATAAGAATTCTATCTGTTCTATCTGTATGAATATAGATAAAATTTTTCGTATTTTTTTTTTCTATTGCATATTTCTTTCGTTCCGGTTCTTCTTTCACATTTTATAGAAAAAGACAGGGAAGCTCTAAAAAAAGGTTACTTCGTTTCTGATAGCATTTCTTTAACCAGTGGGTAGGAGCATACTCAGGATCGGGATCCTGGGAAAGTACTGCTTGATCATTTCTACTAACTTAAAGCCCCCATTAGAATTCCTTTTATGCAGAGAGACCTATGTAGGTAACTTAGATTATCTCCATTACGAATCCGTTATGTACCTTAGTGTTCCTAACCGCCCACTCATTTTTGCCCAACCCCCGGTATGACATACAATAGTGAAAACTCCATACAGTTGATCTTTTCTACCCGCGTCAAACCATGATATCTAATCAACTAATCTTGGGGTAATTTATTCTGCTTAGTGATGCTTAACTCTTGTACATAGGGAATGAGACTCAATCTTTTTACTGCAAATTTATAAGCTGTTTTGTTTCACTCATCGAACTTATCTGATTGAGTTCATCACTCGGAATGATGAATCAAAAAATGAGGATATCTACTCAATACATTCCACTCCTTTCCTAGAAATAAAAGAAATAGGTAACAGCTCATGTCCAAACGAATCGCACGTAGAGATATTGATAAAACACATGAAGTTAATGGTATTTCATAACTAATCGATTGAGCAGCAGCTCGTAGACCACCTAAAAAGGAATATTTATTATTCGAACCATATCCTGACATAAGAAGTCCAAAAGGAGCAATACTTGAAATGGAAATCCATAAAAAAACACCTATACTGAGATCCGCTAGAACAAGCTGATAGCTAAAAGGAATTACTAAATAATTTAGTAAAATGGATATAACTGCTATGGACGGTCCGATACTAAATAAAAGAATATCTCCTCTAGATGGGAGAAGATCCTCTTTGAAAAGTAGTTTAGTCCCATCCGCTAGAGCCTGAAGAATTCCAAAAGGACCTGCATATTCAGGTCCAATACGTTGTTGTACTCCTGCAGATATTTTTCTTTCTAACCACACAATTATGAGTATCCCTATTGTGATTCCAAATATAGGAGTAAAAATAGGGACAAGCAAGCGTGTGAGCCCATACACCTCTTTAAAGGATTCCAATCGGGAAAAAGAATTAATAGCCCGTACTTCCGTCGTATCAATTATCATTTCAACGATCAACTTCTCCCATAATGATATCTATACTACCTAGTATCGTCATAATATCAGCCAATTTCATTCTTTTAACTAGCTGAGGAAGAATTTGCAAATTGATAAAACCTGGTGGACGAATTTTCCATCTCCAGGGAAAAATACTCTGATTCCCTATCATAAAAATTCCCAATTCTCCCTTTGGAGCCTCCACTCTCACATAAAGCTCTTGTTTCGACAATTCAAAAGCCGGAGATGGTTTTTTACTAATGAATCTATATTCAAAATCATTCCACTCCGAATCCCTTTCTCTGTCAAAGCGACGGACTTCCAAATTCTCATAGGGCCCCCCCGGAAGTCCTTCTAGGGCTTGTTGAATCATTTTTATGGATTCCGTCATTTCACTGATTCGGACGAAATAACGAGCTAATGAATCTCCCTCTTTTTGCCATTGTATGTCCCAATCAAATTCGTCGTAACACTCATAATGATCAATTTTACGAAGATCCCATTGAAGTCCGGAAGCCCGTAGCATTGGCCCCGATAAACCCCAATTTATGGCTTCCTCCCCACTAACAATGCCCACTCCTTCAACTCGTTCCAAAAAAATAGGATTCCGCGTAATAAGCTTTTGATATTCAGCAATTCCTGTTAAAAAATACTCGCAGAAATCCAAGCATTTATCTACCCAACCATAAGGTAAATCAGTAGCGATTCCTCCGATACGGAAAAAATTATGCATCATTCGCATACCTGTGACAGCTTCGAATAGATCATATATCAATTCTCTCTCTCTGAAAATATAGAAGAAAGGCGTCTGCGCACCAATATCTGCCATAAAAGGGCCGAGCCATAACAGATGAGAAGCGATACGACTCAATTCCAGCATAATGACTCTGATATAGCTAGCTCTTTTAGGTACTTCAATATTTCCCAAACGTTCTGGTGCGTTTACTGTTATTGCCTCTGTAAACATAGTCGCTAAATAATCCCAACGTGTTACATAAGGTAGATATTGTATAATTGTTCGGTTTTCCGCAATTTTTTCCATCCCTCTGTGTAAATAGCCCAATAGGGGTTCACAGTCAATAACATCTTCACCGTCGAGAGTAATGATGAGGCGAAGAACGCCATGCATTGATGGGTGGTGAGGACCCATATTGACTATCATGAGGTCTTTTTTTGTAGTCGGCACATTCATATGCTTTTTCCTCGATTCAGTCGCAGTATTCTATGAATTGCTAAAAACGAAATGAAGTTCATCAAAATCCAAGCTCTTAAAAATCAAATAATGCTAAAGGGATCTTCCAATTAACTTAAGAACTTAACTTAACGAGTTTTTAACTCCCGAATATCCAACTGATCTATTAATTCTTTATAACGTACTGTATTTTTATTTGACAAATACGTCAGCAACCGTTGACGTTTTCCCAAAGTTTTCCGTAGACCTCTCTGAGATAAATAGTCTTTTTTGTGTAATTTCAAATGTGAAGTCACTTTCTTTATTTTATTGGTGAAACTTAATACTTGAAATTCAACAGACCCCTTGCTTTCTTCTTGCGAAATAACTGAGATGAATGCACTTTTTACCATAAAAAGAGTTCTTCCCCCTCCCCCCCTTTTTTTTATTTGAGTTTCTACAGATTACAGATACGGATTTTACCAATCAATAAAAATAATGACATTCATTTTAATCTGGTATACACAATAATGGTAATTTATTAATATATTACTTTAATCAATAATTAATCCAATTTCAAATTGAATTCGTATATGCATAGCTAAGTATCAAGGGCTCGTATAGTTCTCCACCCACCAAACCCCAAAAAAGAAAAAAAAAAAAAGAATTTTGACCTAAGATCAGAAAAATCTTAGGTCATCGAATTAGTATCATGTACCAGAATATAAAACAGCACAGCATAAGTCCTGTATAAATCTATTCCTATAGCATACCAGGTATGATGATCCATATAGAATATAGAAAGTTTATCATCAACGAATTTTCAAGGGTGGATACATCCGTATCCTTAACATACTGAAACGACTACCATTACTGGTATCAAACCAATAGCGATTCATACAAGCTAAATCTTCTAATCTGTAATTTGGCCAAAGAAAAAATTTTAATTTAATGAATTGATTTGTCTCTATATCAAGATCCTTGCTATTAGTCAAAAGTGGATCACAGTTCCTTACGTTGTTCTTGTTGCAAAATACTTTCTTTTTACCCACACCATCCATATTTTTCTTTCCATAATTTAAACAAATTAGAATTCGCAATTCTCTACGACGTCTAGGAGATGAAATTTTTTCAGGAACAAGCAAATCATAATGATTTTCAGCTATATTCTTAACCATCTTTTCCTGTTTTGTAATGACTTCAGAAAAATCATTCCTATCAACATTTCGTTTTTCTTTTTCTTGGTATTTTCTATTAATATGAATTGGGTGTTTATTCTTATGGATCAGTGAAATAGCTATGGTTTGATACATAATCAATGGACCATCCCATTTTCTAGGCATAGGAACTAGTTTGATTAGTAGTTCTCCCCTTATTAGCGCTTTAGGAAATCGAATTGGAGATTTAGGTTCACTTTCCAGAGTAGGTTTAAGTTCACTTTCCAGAGTAGGGTCAGGTTCGCTTTCCAGAGTAAGTTCAGGTTCACTTTCCAGAGTAAGTTCAGTTTCTAGAGTAAGTTCAAGTGGACTTTCCCGAGTACGTTCAGGTTCACTTTCCAGAGTAAGTTCAGGTGCACTTTCCAGAGTAAGTTCAGGTTGAATAAGTTTAGGGTTACGATACATTAAACTCGCCAGAGGCATTTCTTTTCTTCGAAAAAAGGAGAGAGCCATTTCTATTGGATTTTTCATCCTAAGCAGGAAAGTAGAGATATTGATAGTAGTGATTACATTTTCCTCAAAAAAATCACTCCAGTTCAACCGAAAATCCACGTAACTTTTGTTTTTCAGGAAGATGTCTAGATCAGTTGTTGGCTTCCACGGCTTCTTCTCTTGAGTTTTCTTTTTATATTTTTCAATGTTTGCTCCGCCAGACTCTTGTTTAACATCTTGTTGTTGATTTGGTTGATTTGATTTAAGCTTCCCTTGGTTTGGTTGATTTGATTTAGGCTTCCCTTGGTTTGGTTGATTTGATCTAGGCTTCCCTTGGCCAGGCTGTTTTTTTTCTTCTTGATTTTTATTCTCTAATTCAAGATCCTTTTTTTCTTTTTCTTTGGTGTTTTTATTTTCACCAATGTCACGAATGTTTTGATTGTTATTAAACTCGAAAAGAAGTAATTTAATTGGTATGATCCACGGTTTCCTCCTATATTTCTCATAAATAGATTTCTTACTGCGCTGAGTTTGAGTTAGTCTTGCTTTATTCATTCCCATCCAGTCAAAGGGATTGTTTTTTTTATTTTTAGTATTGTTTTTTTTATTTTTAGTATTGTTTTTTTTATTTTTAGTATTGTTTTTTTTATTTTTAGTATTGTTTTTTTTATTTTTAGTATTGTTTTTTTTATTTTTAGTATTGTTTTTGGATGAGTTGACTTGTTTATGAATCGCGTGATAAAAAAGATCTTTCTTATCAATTGTATTAATTATTGGAGAATAATGAGTTGCAATCTTATTTTTTTTATTGATCCAGGCCTCAATGTGTCTCGTCTTTCTAAAACAGATGATTTGCCAATCCAAATATTTTCTATCCGGATTTTTTCTAATATATCTCCGGATAGAAAAAAAATCAGGTTTATACGTGATGTACTTAGAGGGAATCCCTCGACCTTCGTTTCCTTGTAACGGCAATCCATAAATAGAGAAATCCTTCCTTTCTTCAGAATTAATATATTTATGTGATAAAAGATCATATTTGTAATGTTTTTTTAATTTATCGTTTTTTGTTTTAACCGATAATGACGCTGCTTTTTCTTTTTGTTTATCAAAAAGAATTAATTGGTTTTTTTCATATGAATCCAAACTTAGTGAGTCTATATTTTGAACCTTACAACTTTGATTGATTCTATTTCGCCACTTTTGCGACATAAATTTAGCCAATCTAGTCTGAGATAAATCATATTGATAGTGGCCGCTTAACCAGTTTTTCCATTCATTCATTTCTGCATTTCCATGTTCTTTATACCTTGATTCGGAATGAAATATTCCTTGTGTTCCAAAAAAATTCTTTATTCTATCTTTAAGAAAAAGAGATGTTCGGGAATATTGAAGGACAGATTTCAAGGGATACTTGTGAATACCTGGGCTTTGTGATAATTTGTAAAATACATATGCTTGTGACAAGGAAACTATCCCCAAAAAATTCTTTGAATTTTTATCGCCAATATTAGAATTAGAAAACTGCTTTTTTATATTTTTTATAGTCGAAATCCAATGAATTGTATTTTCATCAATTCTTTCTTGATTTGTTTGCTTATAACTGTATGTATCAATAATTTTTGTTTTTAATTCAAGAAAGGTTTGTACATTAACCCTCGAAATATAAATGAGAGATTGAAAGAATATACTTTCAATGAAAAATGCCAAAAAAAAGCGCCCTTTCCTTATTAATCGCACACTTCTTCTTTTTACTATCTGCCAAAGGTTTTTTGACGAGTCTAATCTTTTTTCCGCAAAACTTGCCTCGCTAGGACTAAGATTTATATCGGGTATTAAAAATTTGGTTTTCTTGTCATTTGTTATTTTTTCAATTTGATTTCTAATTGTATTTGTCCTAGCGGACAGATCCTTTATTTTTTGTTCTGTAAGTGAAGATTTTGTCCAATCCATAGATTGAATTCGACTGGACGATTCATCATCATCAAAAATCTGATTACTTATTATAAAATTTTTCTCATGTTGAGTTTCACTCAATTCATACCCTTCCCTCAATCCAATTTTTTTATTTCTATTTCCTTTTGCAAGTTCTTTGATTTTGATAAACGGATCGAGAATCCTTTTTGCTTTTTTTTTTAACATTTTTTTTAACAATAGAAAACATTTATTTAACAATAGAAAACATTTATTTTTTGCTTCTCTAATTCGTTTTTCAAATTCTTTATAAATAGGTTCAAGAGGATGAGGTTCTTCTAGGTGAGCACCAAAAGGCCGTTCCGTTTCCATTCCCCAGGTTGTTAAAAAAGAAAATTTTGCTTTTTTTCTTTTCTTTTGCATTGGATCTTTCTGTTTATGATGGGGTCTTAGTTGAAAACTGTACCGAAGACGGAAAGGGAAGAGGATTTTTATCTGTATACCGTCTGTTAACCAGTCTTGCGGAAATTCTTTTTCTGATATTGAAACGCCATTGTGAGTACAGTTAACATGAATTTCTCGGCCCCACGCCTTCCAATCTTCGTCCCAATCTTTGTACCACTGGGAAAATTTATTGCGGAATTGAAAGGGAAATAAAAAAATAAGGCTAAAGTTTTTGGCTATTATCAATGAGGGTAATACAATCTTTTTTCTAAGAATTGAGTGGCCTAGTAACAGATAACCCCTTATTGCGTGACCCAACGGAATACTATCCCACAGTTCTACTCTTTCTAGTCGCTCCTCTTCCGCGCGCTCCCTTTCTTGTGCCTCGTCTTCCCTTTCTTGTGCTTCGTCCTCCCTTTCTTGTGTCTCGTTTTCCCTTTCTTGTGTCTCGTCTTCCCTTTCTTGTGCTTCGTCCTCCCTTTCTTGTGCCTCGTCTTCTTCGTAATCCCAAGTTTTCACTTCCCCGCCTTTTCCCATCCAATTCCGAAAGATCCTAAAGATTGGATTCCGAATTTGCAGTATTGGGGAGAAAATTGTGTCTATTCTGTCCACAAAAAGTGGGGAATGCAGAATTGTTTCAAATAGTTTCCAAGTAACTGTTTTACGTCTTTGAGCGCGTACAGATCCTTTGATTAAATCTCGATTAAAATTCGATTGTTTCGAATAACGTGCTAAAATATCTTGAGTATCCTTCTCCTTATCATCATACTCGTTTGCCTTACCCAGCTTCGTAAAATAGTCCTGCCAATCAAAAATGAATACAGCTTTGAAGTCTCTTGAAACAATCGCAGCCAAATCTGGGTCTTCTTCCTCCAGGGTTGTTTCTTCCTTAGAATCGTTGATCAATTTGTATTTCCATCGAGCAACCTTTTTCTCAATTTCTTTTAGGGGTCTCTTTTTTTTTTTTAGGTCAAGTCCCCCCTTTGTGTTTTTTTGACTTGTTTGATCCTTTGGTTCAGTTGTACTTGCACCGAAGAAATATTGCACTTGATTTTCCGAATCCATTTTTCCTTGGTCTGACAATAATGATTTTTCCTCAAATGTATCTAGTTTTTGTTCAAATTCTTCGTAATCAGAGAAAAGGGTATCATGAAACTTGTTTATCCACACTTTTTCTTTGGAATCCCCCGTAGGGGTGATTAAATAATCCTTTTCCTTCTCATTTTCCTTCTCCTTTTCTTTCTTCTTTTCCTTCTCATTTTCCTTCTCCTTTTCCTTCTCATTGTCGTTCTCATCTTCATCTTCCTTCTCAATGCTTGGGGGTAATTTTGTTGTTCCACGAGAGGGCCCATTCAAAAAACAATCATACCTTTTAGGCAAGCATTCTTGTGCAGTCTCATCATTACATAATCGAATCCTTTTTTCGAGTACATCCAGATCAAGAGACCCCCTTTCTAGAGCGTCAATTCGATGAAAAAGTTCATTGCTCAGGCTATTTCTTTTTTGTTCATTGATATAAATCCAATGATTATACAGTTCATCAGAGGGGATTTTTTCTGGTGTGTACAAAAACCCCTTTCTTTCTATCATTTCAAAAAAGGTTGACAAACTGGGTGGATATGTAAAAGAGATTCTTTGTTTTCCATCACTTCGGCATGTATAAAAAAAATAGTCTGACATTTCATTTCTTAGAGCCTTTTTTTTAAATTCATCAGTTTTTAGATATCGCCATGGTCGATTCCATCGTTTATAGTCGAAAAGATAAGTCACAAGAGGCTTTTCAGAACAGAAGAAGTCTTTCTTTTCTTTCAGTTCTTCATCTAGGTTGTCCGAATCTTCCGAAAAAAGGGAAGGGTCTTCCTTGGCGGATCGTTCTTGTCCCGGTTTGGAAGTTGTGTCTATTTCTACATCTGTTTCGTCCTCACTCTGCCCCCTTTCCGCCGTTGCCGAGGTTTTTTTTCGTTTCTTTTTCTTATCCTCAATCCTAATAGGTGACGGAATTCTGCCTAAATAGTAGACAAAGCAGAGAAATACTAGAATGGTAAAGATTCGCTCCAGAGAATTTCTACGGTACTTATTCAATCTAATAGAATGATTTTTCCGTATCCAGAATAATACCAACTCAAACCCTTTCATGCATAAAATGTGACCAATGAACCAACCAACAAAACTACTTGTTAAAAATAACATCTTGTTGTTGTTGCATCGAAACATATAAATACTGATTAATCTGGGTAAGGTCGAACTCGGGAAAACGAAATGGTTGAATAGTGGAAAAATGAGATTAGTAAGGAAGACATATTGAGTGCCTAAATTACGCATTCCATTTCTGGTAGTCGCTACCGAATCAAAAAAGTCTTTGTCATTGCGCCAAACGAAAGAAAACATAAAATAGAGTAGACTTAGGATAGTTATTGTATGAGGTCTACCCAATGCTAGATGGAGAGGTGCATAATAGATCGATATGAACATGATGAGCTGCCCCATCAGAAAACCAGTTGTTGCTGATACATCCTTCTCGCTTCCTTCTTCCATAAGCCTAACTCGGAGAAGCAAGAGATAAGAGGGTCCTATGGCCCCTGCAGTAAGAAATCCATAATAGAGTCCGGCCACAACGACTGAATTGCTTATCCGCATGCATAAACGGACTAGAGTAGCTAGTCGAAACAATTTGAACATTAAAAGAACCTCCATTTGTCTTTTTTCATTTGGATTCTTGAAACCTTATAGGAGATAGAATAGAATTACAATTACAATATAGAATAAGATCGTCCTGAGAATTCCCCCTAAATCCTTACACTTCTGTTTCTTTCTATTCCTCATCTTCCTATTCCTCAATCGCAGAATCTTTCGATTCTCTATCTATTATTCAGAATCATTTCTTTGATGGAATAGTGGCTTGTCCCCTCTTCGACTTTCCTTGACTTTCATTAGTGAAATTCCATCTTTTTTCAGTCTCGATATTGCACGTTTGACTTTTATTTGTTATAGACACGATCGAAAGCAATCCACTACCTTTTCGATGAAAAGTAAATTGTGGAACTATTGCGCTATCACCAATATAGACTAAAAATAAGTCACAGGCAATCCACAAGATAGCTTTCATGCTATCGCCAAATTCTCATCTTTCAATTCGAAGCGCAGTGATAGTTAGTGAAGTGATCCTAGAGTTTCCTGGAAGCCTAGGCCGCTTATCAATCAGAATTAGTGAATTCTCCCGAATCAACTAAGACCACTAATACCAAGGTCTTCTTTTGATTGGGTCGAGTTATTGATGGATCCTATGACCCATATCAGAATCAAGTACGAGAATTCTTTTTACTTGCTCTATGAATCGAAATTCGTCTAAGAATTAATGGAATGATTGAAAATGGAAAATTCTATTTGAGTTCTTTCCTATTTTGATTTTTGTATTTGATTGTTCCTTCCGAAAGAGATAAGAGCTGGTGAATCGGAAACAATTCAATTAATAAGAATAGAAAAAACGTTGATTTTATTATGGAACATACATATCAATATGCATGGATCATACCTTTCGTTCCGCTTCCAGTGCCTTTCGCAATAGGAGTGGGACTTCTTCTTGTTCCGACGGCAACAAAAAATCTGCGTCGCATGTGGACTTTTCCTAGTGTTTTATTACTAAGTATAGTTATGCTTTTTTCGGCCAACCTGGCTATTCAGCAAATAAACGGGAGTTCTATTTATCAATATGTATGGTCTTGGACCATCCATCATGATTTTTCCTTAGAGTTTGGCGACTTGATCGATCCACTGACTTCTATTATGTCAATATTAATTACTACTGTTGGAATCATGGTTCTTATTTATAGTGACAATTATCTGTCTCATGATCAAGGATATTTGAGATTTTTTGCTTCTATGAGTTTTTCCAATGCTTCCATGTTGGGATTAGTTACTAGTTCTAATTTGATACAAATTTATATTTTTTGGGAATTAGTTGGAATGTGTTCCTATCTATTAATAGGTTTTTGGTTCACGCGACCAATTGCGGCAAATGCTTGTCAAAAAGCATTTGTAACTAATCGTGTGGGGGATTTTGGTTTATTATTAGGAACCTTAGGTCTTTATTGGATAACGGGTAGTTTCGAATTTCGAGATTTGTTCAAAATAGTCAATAACTTGATTGAGAATCATGGGATAAATTCTTTATTTCTGACTCTGTGTGCCGCCCTATTATTCCTCGGTGCAATTGCGAAATCGGCACAATTCCCACTTCATGTATGGTTACCTGATGCCATGGAAGGACCCACTCCGATTTCGGCTCTTATACATGCTGCTACTATGGTAGCAGCGGGCATTTTTCTTGTAGCCCGGCTGCTGCCTCTTTTCGCAGTTATACCTTACGTAATGAATCTCATTTCTTTGATAGGTATAATAACAGTACTATTAGGAGCTACTTTGGCTCTGGCTCAAATAGACATTAAGAGAAGTTTAGCTTATTCTACAATGTCGCAATTGGGTTATATTATGTTAGCTTTAGGTATGGGGTCTTATCAAGCTGCTTTATTTCATTTGATCACTCATGCCTATTCGAAAGCATTATTATTTTTAGGTTCTGGATCCATTATTCATTCAATGGAAAGAATTCTTGGATATTCTCCAGAGAAAAGTCAGAATATGGCTCTTATGGGGGGTTTCCAAAAATATGTGCCAATTACAAAAACTGCTTTTTTGTTAGGTACACTTTCTCTTTGTGGTATTCCACCTCTTGCTTGTTTTTGGTCAAAAGACGAAATTCTTAACGATAGTTGGTTGTATTCACCTATTTTCGCGATCATAGCTTGTTCCACAGCAGGATTAACTGCATTTTATATGTTTCGGATCTATTTACTTACCTTTGAAGGGCATTTAAACGTTTATTTTCAAAATTTCAGTGGAAAAAAAAATAGCTCGTTCTATTCAATAGCCATATGGGGTAAAGAAGGAAGGAAAGTAATTCACAAAGATCTTCTTTTATCCACAATGAATAATAATGAGAGGGCTTCCTTTTTTTCGAAAAAAAGAGATCCAATGGGTCCAATGGGTGGGAATGTAAAAAATAGGAGGAGATCCTTTATGAAAATGACTCATTTTGTCAATATCAATAAAGAAATTCCCCCATATCCTCATGAATCGCATAATACTATGCTATTGCCGCTGCTTGGGTTGGCTCTATTTACTTTGTGTGTTGGATCTATAGGAATTCCTTTCGATCAAGGAGGAATGGATTTAAATAGGAATATATTATCCAACTGGTTAACTCCGTCTATAAATCTTTTACATCAAAATTCGAACAATTCTGCGGATTGGTATGATTTTCTTACAAATGCAACTTTTTCAGTCAGTATAGCCTATGTAGGAATCTTTGTAGCATTCTTTTTTTATAGGCCTGTTTCTTCATCTTTACAGAATTTGGACTTAATCAATTCATTTGTGAAAATGAGTCCTAAGAGACTTCTTTGGGACAAAATAATCAATGTGATATATACTTGGTCAGCGAATCGTGCTTACATAGATCTTTTTTATTCAACAACCTTAAGTAGGGGTATAAGAGGATTATCCGCACTAACTCATTTTTTTGATAGACGAGTAATTGGTGGAATTACGAATGGCATTGGTACGACAACCTTCTTTGTAGGAGAAGTTATAAAATATGTAGGGGGGGGAAGAATCTCTTCTTATCTATTCTTCTATTTCTCCTATG